GGAAGGTATAGTAATGCTATGAATGACCCAGTATCGAATACTGGTAATAATATCAGCAAAAGAACGTTCTCCTGTGCTTCCAGACATGCCGAGCTCCACGTATTCTTGTACAGTCAAAAAGGGGATCGATTCCGTAAAAGATGAGATCAGTAAATGGGAATTCACTGAAATTTAATCTTTGTGAGATCGTCAATAGGGTACCAAGGGTGTCTTTAGAGTATACCGAATCAGTATAGCTATCCTTCTTCTGACACAGCAACGCAATTTCACAATTAGTATCTAAATGGAGTGCTAGAGACTTTCTTTTTTCTTTTATTGTTGCCTGTCGATGTAGTATTCTATACTATTCAATAAAAAAATTTTCAAATTCCTGTAGTAGTATAAGGGTTCTCTCCATTATCGGCTTCGGATTAGAAACTGAAGATCAGATAAAATGTGAATACAGCGGGTTGCTTTCAAATAATTCGCGAGTGGGATTATCATATTCCATTCTCCTACACCTACAATTCAATTAGATCCAAAATATAAAAATATTCTTTCTTTTTGTGTTTGTAGAAGATGTTTTTTGTTGGAACCTCCCCCCCCCTTTTTTTTTTCATTTTTAAGGAATTGGTTAGTTGTCCAGTAAGAAGTAGCCGATAGTCTTCGACGAAAGAAAGAGAACAAAGAAGAAAATAATCAATATTCGCGATGCACGCATTGTTGTATTAGAACCAAAAGGCCGTTCTTGATCGAATTATAATTATAAAAGGGCGGGGGGCTCTCTAATTTAAGATATGTAAAGAAAAAATGTATAAGTTTCGCACGATTAGATCATGTGAAACTCTTTTTCTTCTCATTAGAGATATTATGAGAATGAACCTACTACTGAATCTAATGAGGTCAAATCAAATTAAAGTAAAAAAGAAAAGGGAAAGTAATAAAGTAAAGTTAAAGTAAAAAAAGGGAGATTCTAGTATAATATAGGGTCATTCTTTGTTCGAAAATACACAATGTATTCGATACAATAATAAAAAAAAGATCAAAATCAAAATAGAAATGATTTTCCAATTTTAAAGCGATTCCATTTCATTTTTTGAATGAAGTTACACAACAGAGTTTTTTATTATTTCTAATTTTGATTATTAATTATAATATATAATATTAGTATAAGAATATTAGTTTTTAAGATGAATCTGTTGATTGGGAATTAGGGGATGCTCAGATATCACAGATGATGAATTGATTTCTTACCTATGTCACTCCCATTTTTTTTTATTACTGTTTAGAAGGATTGATGAATCAAAAACTTTCAATTGAAAGAATAAGTGGAATTGGTCTTTTTGCTTATTCTTGTTTGTATCTTTCAAAAATTTGAATTTAGGGAAGTGCTTTCTAAACATATGTATAAAAAGACCATATTTCATTTAGCCTCTTTATGCTTACTATAACTAGTTATTTCGGTTTTCTACTAGCGGTTTTAACTATAACCTCAGCTCTATTTATCGGGTTGAACAAGATACGACTTATTTGAAATTAATTGAACAAACGATTCATAAAAAAACGAAATCTTTCTGTGTTATTCCATATATTCTATAGTTTCTTAAGTTTCTTACCGTGTCAATTTCCAATTTTTGGTCATTGAGATTCATGGGCAATATGAATTAATAGTTAAGAATAGATATTACCTCTCCTTTTCCTCTTTCAAACAAATCGAAATGATTGAAGTTTTTCTATTTGGAATTGTCTTAGGTCTAATTCCTATTACTTTGGCTGGATTATTTGTAACCGCGTATTTACAATACAGACGCGGTGATCAGTTGGACCTTTAATTAATTAATAGCTCTTTTTTTGATTGACCCCTACTTGCTTTATTAATTTTAATACATAGGGCAGGGGTCAAATTGAAATTGCTGTTCAATTATTTCATTTCAGTGTAATTTTCGACCTAAGAATAACAAGAATGGGATCACGCTCTGTAGGATTTGAACCTACGACATCGGGTTTTGGAGACCCGCGTTCTACCGAACTGAACTAAGAGCGCTTTATTATCACACTAAATATTTTGTAAGTAACTCTAATATATTATATTTTTGCATGCGTATCCTATTCTATAGTAGAATAGAGTCAAATGAAAGATTGATCATGTTATGGATGCCCAATTTAATCGATTTCAATTGATCCCTCGTTACGATTCCTGCTCATAAGATAAGTAATAGAATAGGTAGGGATGACAGGATTTGAACCCGTGACATTTTGTACCCAAAACAAACGCGCTACCAAGCTGCGCTACATCCCTTTCAATTGGGTTACAGTGTCATTGTAGAGAATACCCGTATTGTTTTCCACATCTTTATTTACTCCATTTCTATACAAAAATTATCTTGTCATTTCTTCTTTTTGATCTCATATCATAGAACATATAATTAATTATTAATTAATTATAATAAACTACTTATATGCGTTACGTATAATGAAACCCGCTGTAAAAAAAATGAATATTTTTGGGAAATGCTGGTACAGAAAAGGGCACGTTTTTTTTAAGAAAAGAAATATTCTACTGAATCGTTGTACATTTCAATTTGAATTAGGGATTCCGCGGACAAATACAAGCGATCATTAACTCCATATATGTCTGATCATATATGTATTACAAATTCCAATAAAGAAGGAGGATTTCAAATAAAATGCGAGATCTAAAAACATATCTCTCCGTGGCGCCGGTAGTAAGTACTATATGGTTCGGGTTTTTAGCAGGTCTATTGATAGAGATCAATCGTTTATTTCCGGATGCGCTGATATTCCCCTTTTTTTCATTCTAGTTAGTAACATGGGAAGTGGTGAAGAAGATTAGGGATTTACTAAAATCTCTGTGACTAATCCCTCCCCTTCCCATCTTTTAATTTTAGAATTTTTAAAATTCGAATAAGTTCGAAAAGAGAAAGAATAAAAGTGGATTCAAATTCAGTGAAACTCGGAACTCGGGCCTCAGGCCCGAGGCTCGAATTAAAATAAAATTTTTAATTTAAATAATTTAAATTAAAATAATTAAAAAGAGAATGAGAACGGAAATGGAAATTGATGGATAGGTCAACAATATCATACAAAATACTTAAATGAAAGACGAAACGCTATATTGGGATTAGAAATGTAGTTAGAAATCATTGTATTACTTATTATTACTATCTTGATTGCAACGAAATTTTTCATAATTTTATTTCGAGTTAGCAACTTCTATTTTTTTTTTTTTCGTTCCTTTTTTCTCTTTGGATCGCAAAATAGAATAGTTGAGTGAATCAAAAATACAAAGGGGGTTCATGGCCAAGGGGAAAGATGTTCGAGTAACAGTTATTTTGGAATGTACCAATTGTGCTGTTCGAAATGATGCTAATAAGGAATCAAAGAGGGTTGGTATTTCCAGATATATTACTCAAAAGAATCGACACAATACGCCTAGTCGATTGGAATTGAGAAAATTCTGTCCCTTTTGTTACAAATATACAATTCATGGGGAGATAAAGAAATAGATGGAACCGATTACACGTATGTATTGTATGTCATCCTTCCAAGGAAGATGAAAAATGTCATATACCATATATTATATATAACATATATTTAAAGATAAACAAACCAAAAAGAAATCCCCGACAAAATTAGGATTTTCGGGATAAGGAATAAACAAATCATGGATAAATCCAAGCGACTCTATTTTAAATCCAAGCGATCTTTTCGTAGGCGTTTGCCCCCGATTGGGTCGGGGGATCGAATTGATTATAGAAACATGAGTTTAATTAGTCGATTTATTAGTGAACAAGGAAAGATATTATCTAGACGGGTGAATAGATTAAACTTAAAACAACAACGATTAATTACTATTGCTATCAAGCAAGCTCGTATTTTATCTTTGTTACCCTTTCTTAATAATGAGAAACAATTTGAAAGAGGTGAGTCGGCTGCTAGAACTGCGGGTCTTAGAATCAAAAAGGGGGATAGGCTTACTCTTCACTTGAATCAAAATTCCAATACGAACTCAAAGGCGGATTGATGTTTTGTTCGAAAAATTCGCGAATTAAGATGTGAGTGTCGTGTCATAAGAAAAAAAGGATCGGGGAAAAAGAATAAATCTTTTTTTATTGAACGTCTTGTTTGTTCATTTTGACGACTTTATCATATTATTTGATTATATTTTATCATACTAATTTCTATTCTACCTTCCCGGAGTTAATTTTACAGCGCACTCCATTAAAATTTAAAACATTCCTATGGAGTCCTTCCAATCACTTATTTTATAATCTCAGTGGAAATCATAGAAAGACAATTTCTATTTAATATAGCTATTTGCGCAAGTATTTTACGATTAAGAAGCAACTGCTTCTTGTACAGATTGTGTATGAAAATATTATAACTATAGTATACTAAATTACCTCGAATTGCTGCATTTATCCGAGTGATCCACAAACGGCGAAAATATCTCTTTTGCCTACCTCTATCCCGATAAGCCGAAAACAAAGCTCTTATTTTCTGTTGAGTAATAGTTCGAGTAAGTCTTGAATGAGCCCCTCGAAAGCTTGATGCAAATAAACGAATTTTTGTTCTACGTCTCCGAGCTATACATCCTCGTTTAATTCTGGTCATTGAATAAATGAAACTTTGATAAATAACTAATTGATTTCTTTTCTTTCAGTTATTCCCTTCCCCTTTTCTAGTTTGTTAATAACAAAACGGATCCTTCCAATGTATAAAATAAAAACTCCAACGGCTTTTGCTACTATAACCTTCCCGCCCACGATTTTTTATTTTTTTTTTATAGGCATTTTACCTCGAAATAAGAAATAATATTGATATTGATACTAGATATTAAAAAAAGCATATTAATATTAAAAACAAAAAGTAGTAAATATAAAATAGAAATGAATAAAAAAAAATAGTGGGTTCCATCGTTTCTATGGTTACTTCTTAAACGGCGAGATCCCTTCTATACACCGGAGCCCCTTCTTTTCTTTCATTTAATCAATGCTATTGTTAACTTGTACAGTTCACACTTTTTGGCTCTACCCATGAATTATTCAGTAATCCGTCTTTCACAACGAGATCCACTTATACAGTAACGGTATTTAATTATGAAGATTAACTGTGTAGCTGACCCTCTTAGTCCGTTGTTGAAAGAGTAAGGGCGTAATCTTTCTTGCCTTTAAATGGGATTCCCCCCGCTTAATGGATAAACATTTGCTACCAATGGGAAATTCTTTCTCATCTTAAATTGAAAATGGAGACGATTGGATTTACACCACTAGAAACCATAAATTTTGATACACAAAAGAAGGGTATGATAGATACTTTTTAGATAGTGAATGGAGTTCTTCCGTTTTATTTTATCTTATTTACTGTTACTGATCACTGATACTGGAAAAATGGGTTCTTTTCTTTTGCCCCAGTCCATGCTCTGAACGAGTCACACATACACCCTAGTACATGTTCCTCGTCGCTGAGGGCATCCCCCAAGGGCGGGGGATTTCGTAACATTTCTGATTGGCTGTCTCGTCTTTCTAATAAGTTGTTTAATAGTTGGCATGTTGACTCGTATACATAATGAGCTGGTTTAGATCGATCCTAACCGGCCGATTAGGAATTACTTCTATAGTAATAAATTAATTAATAGAATACTCTATCAAACCCAGTAAGAAGATAAAATTTCAAATGGCGTATTTGTATTTGCGCGAAATCCCTGTTATTTTTTATTCTACCCCTACATGATCAACAATTCCATGAGCTTGGGCTTCTGTTGCTGACATAAAAACATCTCTTTCCATGTCTTCGGATACAACCCATAGAGGTGTGCCTGTTCTTTGTACATAAACCCTTGTAATGGTTTCGCGCAGCTTCATCATTTCTTCCGCTTCCAGGATAAATTCTCCTGCGGGTGCCTCATAAAAAGAACTAGCAGGTTGATGGATCATTACCCTGATTATATAACCTAATAAATGGTTCTTCTATCTCGAAGAGAAATCAAAGAGAATAAATTAAATAACGAGTAATGATATGAAAACCAAAAGATAGAATTGAACAACCGTACAGGCATCTTTTGCGCATTGCATACGGCTATACAATGGAATTTACTTTATAACCTCCATTCCATTGAAGAAGTATAAAATCAAATTCAAATATTCAAATATAGGGCCTATCAGACCCCGATCGGTAAATAATCCAATAACCATCCTTCATTTTATTTTGGAGTAGTTAAAACATACTATGATGGTTCCGTTGCTTTATATATTTATTTAGTCTGTTATTAAGCAATCCCAAAGTTTCTTTTTTTTGTATTCTTTCCTAAGATAAATATTGTTATTATCCCTCTGGTGTGAAAACAAAAAAGTTTGTGACGCTGCAATAGGCTTCCGATAAATCAGATAAAATCGGAAATGCCCTTTATCTCATACTATTCGTTCGATATATAATCTAATGATTGATTTTTGAAAAAAAAAAACAAAAATAAAAAAAAAGGTTTCTCATATCGAATTCAAAATGCCATGCTATTATTACTTAATAGTCATATTTCATATGGCGAAGGCATAGTCTTCTTTTTTCTCTCAAATACAAAACTCATTGGCGCCGAGCATGAGGGAATGCTAGACGTTTGGTAATTTCTCCTCCGACCAGAAGAAAAGATCCTATTGAAGCGGCCAATCCCATGCATATTGTCTGTACATCTGGTTGTACAAATTGCATAGTATCATAAATAGCTACTCCGGGTATTACCCACCCCCCGGGAGAGTTTATAAACAAATACAGATCTTTGCTATCATCCTCTAGACTGAGATATACCATAAGACCAATAATTTGATTCGAGAGATCGCTATCAACCTCTTGGCCTAAAAAAAGTAATCTTGCTCGATAAAGTCGGTTGATTAGGATATAATTGTATCCTTAGGAACCGTACGCGCACCTTTTGATGCATACGGTTTACCAAAAATCGCGCAAAAAAAAAAGAATCAATGTGTAGATTGCAGCCCTCATTCTTTTTTATTTTCATAGGGGGCTCTTTCTAACTTCTAACAAAGGGCTTTTTTTCTTCCATTTTTCAAGAAGGATTTGTTTTGGCCTGTTTACTTTACCTATATATAAATAAAATATATATATAAATAATTTACTAAACTTATCGAATGAACTTCTCATTGATGTATTGTTTCATCGAGATCGAATCCAAATAACGATGCCATTTTCTTGTTCCTGAATGGGCTTTTTCAATTTTTTTAGGTTTATGCTCTACTCCGAGTAAAGATAGGCCCGATTTTTATTTGCACATATAGGGCAAATGTCCCAATACCACGTCTTTTTGCTATGGCTTTTTTTATTTTTCAATTTCATTTATTTCATGTCTTCCACTAAATATTCAATGTATTCATTATATTAAATGTATTCATTATATTACTCGATTGATTAAACAGTTTGAGATCGCTCCTGTTTATAAATAGAATATTATAAAAGTAGTAATCTTAGATATATTACCAATTGGGTTTTTTCTAAACGGAGCCTGGATACTTCATTTTTTTGGTCCAGTCGAGCCAACCATAAATTATTCTAATTGATAATATTAATCTGATACCCCTACAAAAAATAAATAGGATTAAATTGTATTTCACGCTCCAAACTTTTGATAATTCAATCAATCTTTTTTGGGCGAAAGAGGGGATATCTCGATCAGGGGAGAGAATGGGGAAATTCCATGTGACCCAATATATCTGACAAGTCGCACTATATGTCAACCCACGATGCATCTTCCTCTCCAGGACTTCGAAAAGGTACTTTTGGAACACCAATAGGCATAAAATGAAAGAAAAAAATTAAGTACTATATCTTACTTTGATGTGGAAGCGTAACAACGGGTTTATTGTCTTAATAAGATTAGCCTTTATCATAGTTTATCCATAAATTGAATAACTTCATAACAATAACATAAAAAAAGAAAACCGAATGATTATGACTAAAGGAAAATTTTTACGAAACGAATGGGTCTTTGGAATGATATGAACAAATGGGTATGTCTTCACTCAGAGAAAATTAAAGTGGGATCAATCCCCTCTACCATTGCGTATTGGTACTTATCGGGTATAGAATAGATCTGCTTATTTTTGTTCCTACAAATGGAATTCGTCTATTATTATTATTACTAAAAGAATAGAACAAATATTAATTCTTTCCTCGAGAAAATCTACCGAAAGAGTGGGTCCAGAGCATAGTTTTTTTACTTTTTACAATGCAATAAAGTTACATAGTGTCTATTATTCGTTGATTAAAGGGGTATTTCCATGGGTTTGCCTTGGTATCGTGTTCATACCGTCGTATTGAATGATCCGGGTCGTTTGATTTCTGTTCATATAATGCATACAGCTCTAGTTGCTGGTTGGGCCGGTTCGATGGCTCTATACGAACTAGCGGTTTTTGATCCCTCTGACCCCGTTCTTGATCCAATGTGGAGACAGGGTATGTTTGTTATACCCTTCATGACTCGTTTAGGAATAACCAATTCATGGGGCGGTTGGAGTATCACAGGAGGTACTATAACGAATCCGGGTATTTGGAGTTACGAAGGTGTGGCCGGGGCACATATTGTGTTTTCTGGCTTATGCTTTTTGGCAGCTATTTGGCATTGGGTGTACTGGGATCTAGAAATATTTTCTGATGAACGTACAGGAAAACCTTCTTTAGATTTACCTAAGATTTTTGGAATTCATTTATTTCTTTCAGGGTTGGCTTGTTTTGGGTTTGGCGCATTTCATATAACGGGGTTGTATGGTCCTGGAATATGGGTGTCCGATCCTTATGGACTAACCGGAAGGGTACAATCTGTAAATCCAGCGTGGGGTGTGGAAGGTTTTGATCCTTTTGTTCCGGGAGGAATAGCCTCTCATCATATTGCAGCAGGGACATTGGGCATATTAGCCGGCCTATTCCATCTTAGTGTCCGTCCGCCCCAACGTCTATACAAAGGATTACGCATGGGAAATATTGAAACCGTCCTTTCCAGCAGTATCGCTGCTGTCTTTTTTGCCGCTTTTGTTGTTGCTGGAACTATGTGGTATGGTTCAGCAACTACCCCGATTGAATTATTTGGTCCCACTCGTTATCAATGGGATCAGGGATACTTCCAGCAAGAAATATATCGAAGAGTTAGCGCTGGGATAGCCGAAAATCAAAGTTTATCAGAGGCTTGGTCTAAAATTCCTGAAAAATTGGCTTTTTATGATTACATCGGTAATAATCCGGCAAAGGGGGGATTATTCAGAGCGGGCTCAATGGACAACGGGGATGGAATAGCTGTTGGGTGGTTAGGACACCCTATCTTTAGAGATAAGGAAGGGCGTGAACTTTTTGTACGTCGTATGCCCACTTTTTTTGAAACATTTCCGGTTGTTTTGGTAGACGGAGACGGTATTGTTAGAGCCGATGTTCCGTTTCGAAGGGCAGAGTCGAAGTATAGTGTCGAACAAGTAGGTGTAACTGTGGAGTTCTATGGTGGCGAACTGAATGGAATCAGTTATAGTGATCCTGCTACTGTGAAAAAATATGCTCGACGCGCTCAATTGGGCGAAATTTTTGAATTAGATCGTGCTACTTTGAAATCCGATGGTGTTTTTCGTAGCAGTCCAAGGGGTTGGTTTACTTTTGGCCATGCTTCATTTGCTCTGCTCTTCTTCTTCGGACATATTTGGCATGGCGCTAGAACCTTGTTCCGAGATGTTTTTGCCGGTATTGACCCAGATTTGGATGCTCAAGTAGAATTTGGAACATTCCAAAAACTTGGGGATCCGACTACAAGACGACAAGTAGTCTGATACAAGATTGATTTCTTACTTTTATTTTTGTGATTTAACATAGACAGGGAGCCGGATAAATCTTGATTTGAATCGCTGCCTTTGCCCTTTCTTTGACTCTTTCTCTTTAGTTATCCGGGAGACGACCCAAAATAAACAGGCATGGAAGCTATAATTGTAAACCACAATCGAATCTATGGAAGCATTGGTTTATACATTCCTCTTAGTCTCGACTCTGGGAATAATATTTTTCGCCATCTTTTTTCGGGAACCACCTAAAGTTCCAACTAAAAAGATGAAATGATTTTTTATTATCTCGATTGAAGTAATGAGCCTCCCAATATTGGGAGGCTCATTACTTCAACTAGTCTCCGTGTTCCTCGAATGGATCTCTTAGTTGTTGAGAGGGTTGCCCAAAAGCAGTATATAAGGCGTACCCAGTAAAACTTACAAGTAAACCAGATATAGAGATGGCAACTAAGGTTGCTGTTTCCATTATTATATAATTTTAAGACCACAATGGATCTATGCTAAGATCATTTATTTACAATATAATGGTATACAAAGTCAACGGCTCTCACTGAATACAAAATAGGATTTATGGCTACACAAACCGTTGAGAATAGTTCTAGATCTGGTCCAAGACGAACCATTGTAGGGGATTTATTGAAACCACTGAATTCGGAATATGGTAAAGTAGCTCCAGGTTGGGGAACTACTCCTTTGATGGGTATTGCAATGGCTCTATTTGCGATATTCCTATCTATTATTTTGGAGATTTATAATTCTTCCATTTTACTGGATGGAATTTCAATGAATTAGATTCACAAGAACTACTAAATCGCTTTTCACTACAAAGTGAATCATTTAGGTCGTTTTTAGCCCATTCTATTTTTGGGTAGTTCGACCGTGGAATTTCTTTGTTTCTGTATTTCCGGAATATGAGTGTGTGACTTGTTATAATTGATCCTATGGATACTACAGAGAGTGGTTCTGTCATCTTGATACAGATGGTTTTACCTCGTCGGATATTCATTCTAGTATCCGGAACGCGCGGAATATAGGAAATAGATTACAAACTATTCTAACTATGATTCATGTTTTATATTAAGACCTCGCGGGCCGGACTCCAAAAAAAAAGAGTTAACCCCCAAATAGTTAAAAAAGGGGGTTAGAAGTGATAAATCGACAGATTTTTATTCTTTTTCCCGTTTATGCTTATTTTAATTAAGGGACAAACCTTTCTTTGAATTTTTATTCAGTATATCTATTCATTGAATAAGTGATGATCCAACGATTCTTACTCAGGGAATTTTTGGACTTAGTTTGAAGGTTTTCTTGAATCATCGTGGTTGTAGTATGAATCTGAGGTTTTAATCGATTCATAGGGTCTTAACAAGAGAATTCCTATCAATAATAAAGAAAACAGAAGTAAAACCGCGTTACACACAAATAAGAATAACAAGAATAACAAATAAAAAAAAAATAGGTAAATAGAGGATTCAAGAGGCCTGTAACAATCAACATAAAGACGAATGAGCCAACTTGATATTTTTTAGCATTATAACCACAAAGAAGAGCTTTCAGATTTTTATTCTTTCGTATCTTTAGAGAAAAAGAAAGAGTGAATCATAGGAGGAAAGATAAATAAGTTTCAAACTTTTTATTACACATATCCATTCTAGCCAGTATTGGGGTGGTTTTTGTTTGAGCCGTACGAAATGAAATTCTCATATACGGTTCTCAGAGGGGGAGTTCCCTGGATTTACCTATCTCAATAAAGTATATGATTGGTTCGAAGAACGTCTTGAGATTCAGGCGATTGCAGATGATATAACTAGTAAATATGTCCCTCCCCATGTGAACATATTTTATTGTTTAGGCGGAATTACACTTACTTGTTTTTTAGTACAAGTAGCTACGGGATTTGCTATGACTTTTTACTATCGCCCAACGGTTACTGAGGCTTTTGCTTCCGTTCAATATATAATGACTGAAGCTAACTTTGGTTGGTTAATCCGATCAGTTCATCGATGGTCCGCAAGTATGATGGTGCTAATGATGATCCTGCACGTATTTCGTGTGTATCTCACCGGTGGCTTTAAAAAACCTCGTGAATTGACTTGGGTTACAGGTGTAGTTTTAGCTGTATTGACCGCATCTTTTGGCGTGACTGGTTATTCCTTACCCCGGGACCAAATTGGTTATTGGGCAGTCAAAATTGTAACAGGCGTACCGGAAGCTATTCCTGTAATAGGATCGCCTTTGGTAGAGTTATTGCGCGGAAGTGCTAGTGTAGGACAATCCACCCTGACTCGTTTTTATAGTTTACACACTTTTGTATTACCTCTACTTACTGCCGTATTTATGTTAATGCACTTCCCAATGATACGTAAGCAAGGCATCTCTGGTCCTTTATAGAGAAGAAATAGTATTCTAGATCATAGATATTTGTAATCAGTCATTTATCACTTCACTCAGGGTAGGAACAATAGGATTTCATTGCTATAAATATGGATTATTGAAAAGAATAAAACATGTATTTGGATCTTTTCCTTCAACCCCGCAAAATTGTATTATTTATTTGACACTAATGGTTGAAGTGAATTTTCTGAAGATAAAATGGATTATGGGAGTGTGTGACTTGAACTATTGATTAGTCCGTGCAGATATATGCCTATCTGCCACATTTGTTTGAATTCACAACGA